ATAGAAAATTGGAAACTTCTTAATTTTTTATTCAATCTTATCTAAAGATACGAAAGAATAAAAATAAGAAAGCTATTCTTTGTGGTTATAATTAGAATGCCAAAAAATCAAGTCGACTCGCTTATCTTTATGTTGATCGTTACAGGCCTCTTGAATCTTCTATTTACCTATTTCATTTTCTTTGATTTGTTATTTTGAGTTGTATGTAATGCAGCTTTACTTTGGTTTTCTTTATTATTGATAGAAATTTTCTTGTTAAGACCCTATGAATCAATTGAAACCTCAGATTCATACTAGAACCACGATGATTCAATAAAACCTTCAAACTAAGTCCAAAGATTCCATGAGTAAGAACCCTTGGATCATCATTTATTCAAGTTTGTGCTTTGAGCAAAATAAAAGCGGAAATGGGGAATTTGAAAGAAGAAAAATCTTGCAATTGCAAATTTTTTCTAAAGCTAAAGAAAAAATTTTGGAATCCGGCCGCGGGGTCTGAATATTAAGTATGAATCATAGTTCGAATACTTCGTGATCTATTTCATATATTCCGTGCTCCAGATACTAGAATGAATATCCGACGGGGTAAAACCATCTCTATCAAGACGACAGACCCATTCTCTGTACTATCAATAGGATCAATTAGAACAAGTCGCACACTCATATTCCGGAAATACAGAAACAAAAAAATTTCGCGGTCGAACTACCAATCAACTAAAATAAAAATCAAAATCCGAGACCTAAATGCTTATTTAAAAGGTAGTATTTTGTGGTTCTTGTAAATTGAATTCTAATTCATTGAAATTCCGTCCAGTAAAACGGACGAATTATAAATCTCCAAAATAATAGACAGGAATATCGCAAATAGAGCCATTGCGATACCCATCAAAGGAGTAGTCCCCCATCCAGGAGCTACTTTACCATATTCCGAATTCAAAGGTTTCAATAACCCCCCTGCAGAAGTCATTTTTGGACGAGTTCTAGAACTACCCTCAACTGTTTGTGGAGCCATAAATCCTATTTTGTATTCATTGAGATCTGTTGACTTTGTATACCATTCTGTTGTAAATAAACGATCTTATCACGGATCCATTGCGGTCTTGGAATTCTATAATAATGGAAACAGCAACCCTCGTCGCCATCTCTATATCTGGGTTACTTGTAAGTTTTACTGGGTACGCCTTATATACTGCTTTTGGGCAACCCTCTCAACAACTAAGAGATCCATTCGAGGAACACGGAGACTAGTTTGAAGTTGAAGTAATGGGCCTACCAATATTGGTAGGCCCATTACTTCAACTGAGATAATAAAAAATCATTTTATTTTTTAGTTGGGACTTTTGGCGGTTCTCGAAAAAAGATAGCGAAAAAAATGATCCCTAGAGTCGAGACTAAGAGGAATGTATAAACCAATGCTTCCATAAATTTGATCGTGGTTTCCAATTATAGCTTCCATACCTGTTTATTTGGGATCATCTCCCGGATTAAAGAAAAAAAAAAGAATCAAAAAAGGCAGCGATTTAAATCCAGATTTCTCCAGTACCTTATTTAAACGAAAATAGAAGCCGAAGCGATAAACCCCAACTAGCGGAGCAGTGCTGCATCAGACTACTTGTCTTCTTGTAGTTGGATCTCCAAGTTTTTGGAATACTCCAAATTCCACTTGAGCATCCAAATCCGGGTCAATCCCAGCAAAAACATCTCTGAACAAGGTTCTAGCACCATGCCAAATGTGTCCGAAGAAGAAAAGCAGAGCAAATGAAGCGTGTCCAAAAGTAAACCAGCCCCTTGGACTGCTACGAAAAACACCATCGGATTTCAAAGTAGCACGATCTAATTCAAAAATTTCACCCAATTGAGCACGTCTAGCATATTTTTTCACAGCAGCAGGGTCACTATAACTCACTCCATTCAGTTCGCCACCATAGAACTCAACAGTTACACCTACTTGTTCGACACTATACTTCGATTCTGCCCTTCGAAAAGGCACGTCGGCTCTAACAATTCCATCTCCGTCTACCAAAACAACTGGAAATGTTTCAAAAAAAGTAGGCATACGACGTACAAAAAGTTCACGCCCGTCTTTATCTCTAAAGATAGGGTGTCCTAACCACCCGACAGCTATTCCATCCCCGTTATCCATTGAACCCGCTCTGAATAGTCCCCCTTTCGCAGGATTATTTCCGATGTAATCATAAAAAGCTAATTTTTCAGGAATTTTAGACCAAGCTTCTGATAAACTTTGATTTTCGGCTAGTCCAGCACTGACTCTTCGATATATTTCTTGCTGAAAGTATCCCTGATCCCATTGATAACGGGTGGGACCAAATAATTCGATGGGGGTAGTTGCTGAACCATACCACATAGTTCCAGCAACAACAAACGCTGCAAAAAAGACAGCAGCGATGCTGCTGGAAAGAACGGTTTCAATATTGCCCATACGTAATCCTTTGTATAGGCGTTGAGGTGGGCGGACACTAAGATGGAATAAGCCTGCTAATATGCCCAATGTCCCTGCTGCAATATGATGAGAGGCTATTCCTCCTGGAACAAAAGGATCAAAACCTTCCACACCCCATGCTGGATTTACAGATTGTACCTTTCCAGTTAGTCCGTACGGGTCGGACACCCATATTCCAGGACCATACAATCCTGTTACATGAAATGTCCCAAAACCAAAGCAAGCCACTCCTGAGAGAAATAAATGAATTCCAAAGATTTTAGGCAAATCCAAAGAGCGTTTTCCCGTACGGTCATCGACAAATATTGCTAGATCCCAATACACCCAATGCCAGATAGCTGCCAAGAAGCACAAGCCCGAAAACACAATATGTGCTCCGGCTACACCTTCGTAACTCCAAATACCCGGATTCGTTACCGTACCCCCCGTAATACTCCAACCGCCCCATGAATCGGTTATTCCTAAACGAGTCATGAAGGGTATAACGAACATGCCTTGTCTCCACATTGGATCAAGAACTGGATCGGAGGGATCAAAAACAGCTAATTCATATAGAGCCATTGAACCGGCCCAACCCGCAACCAGGGCTGTATGCATTATATGGACAGCAATCAAACGACCGGGATCATTCAATACGACGGTATGAACACGATACCAAGGCAAACCCATGGGACTACCTCTTTATTAATAAAAAATAGACACTATGTAACTTTATTGCATTGAAAAAAAAAACTATGCTATGTACCCCCTTCCTTTTTTAGGGGATTATCTCGAAAAAAGGATTAATATTTATTCTATCCTATTAGTAATAATGGAAGAGTTCGATTCGAAGGAAAAAGGAGAAGCAGATCTATTCTATACTCGATAAGTACCAATACGCAATGGGGGCGGATTCCCTTTTCGATGAGCAAATCCATCCATATTTGGTCATCATTCAAAAGACCTATTCGTAAGAATTTTCCTTTATTTTATGAACTTAGTCAATCGATGTAGAAACTAAGATAACGGCCAATATTATTAAGACAAGAAGCCCATTATTACGCTTCCACATCAAAGTGAACTAGAGTACTTAATTCTTTTCATTTTATGCCTATTGGTGTTCCAAAAGTACCTTATCGAAGCCCCGGGGACAAGCATCCATCTTGGGTTGACATATAGTGCGACTTGTCAGATCTATTGGGTCATATGGGATTTCCCCATTCTCTCCCCCGATCGAGATATCCTCTGTTTCGCCCAAAAAATTTGATTGAATGATCAAAAATTTGTAGCGTGAAATGCAATGAAGTGCAATTAGATCTATTTCGTGAGGAGGTATCCAGCTTAATATTAGCATAGCAATAAATCAATTTTATGGTCGTCTTGGCTGGACCAATAAAATGAGGTATCCAGGCTCCGTTTAGCAAAACCCAATTGGTAATATATCTATGATTATTACTTATACCATAAACGATTCCATTTAGAACTTTATTCGAAATAGGAGTGATCTCAAACTGTTAATCAACGGAATCATAAATATGATGAATACGTCAAATATTGGGCGGAAGACATGAAAGAAATGAATTAAAGGGGGGAGTCATAGCAAAAAAGAGACGTGGTATTGGGGTCATTTGTCCTATATGTGCAAATCAAAATCGGGCGGATCCTTACTCGGAGTAGAGCATAAACCTAAAAAAATTGAAGAAGCCCATTCAATTCAGGAACAAGAAAATGGCATCGTGATTTTTGGATTGGATCGCGATGAAAAAATACATCAATGAAAAGTTAGTTCGATAAGTCGATAAGTTTAGTGAATTGCTTTTTTATATTTTATATTAGATTATATTAGAATATTATAGGTATAGGAAAACCGCTAAACTCATCGTTCTTGAAAAATAGAAGAAAGGACCCCTCGATAGAAGGAGCCCGCTAGGAAAAAAGAAAGGAAAAGGGCTGGTAGCTACACATTGATTTTTTGTTTCGCAAGTTTTGTTGAACCGTATGCATCAAAAGATGCCTGTACGGCTCCGAAGGGATATAGTTTTATCCTAATCAACCGACTTTATCGAGAAAGATTACTTTTTTTAGGTCAAATGGTTGAGAGTGATATCTCGAATCAACTTATTGGTATTATGGTATATCTCAGTATAGAGAACGAGACCAAGGATTTGTATTTATTTATCAACTCTCCTGGCGGATGGGTAATACCCGGAATAGCAATTTATGATACTATGCAATTTGTGCGACCGGATGTACAGACAATATGCATGGGATTGGCCGCCTCCATGGGGTCTTTCCTCCTGGCCGCAGGAGCAAGTACCAAACGTCTAGCATTCCCTCACGCTTGGCGCCAATGAGTTTTTTATTTGAGAGAAAAAAGAAGACTATGCCTTCGCCATATGAATTTTTAAGATTAAGTAATAATAGCATGGCACTTCGAATTCGATATGAAAATTGTTAGTGTTTTTTTTTTTTCAAAATATTTGATTATGTATCGAAGCAGTAGTATGAGATAAAGGAGGGGTATTCCGAGTTTATCTTACCTATCGTAGGCCTATTGCGGCGTCACAAACTTTTTCACGCCGGAAGGTTATTAACAATATTTATGGTATGAAAGAGTACGAAAATAAAAAAAATAAAGACACTTTGGGATTGCTGAATCACAAACGAAATAAATATATAAAGCAACGGAGCCATCATAGTATTTTTGAACTAAAAAAAAAGGGTGGTAATTGGATCATTTACCGATCTGGGTATAATAGAACCCCGTATTTTCTCCTTGTTTGATGAAAGGTAAAAAGAAAATTCCATTGGTGAGCCGTATGCAATGCGAAAAAAATGCCCGTACGGTTGTTCAATTCTATCTTTTTCTTTATCTCTGCCCCTCGCCTAATCGTGCGAGATAGAGGAACTTTTTTTTTAGGTTATAATATATCATCAGGGTCATGATCCATCAACCTATTGGCGCTTTTTATGGGGCACAAACGGGAGAATTTATCCTGGATACGGAAGAACTACTGAAACTGCGCGAAATCCTTACAATGGTTTATGTACAAAGATCGGGCAAGCCCTTATGGGTTGTATCCGAAGACATGGAAAGGGATACTTTTATGTCAGCAACAGAAGCCCAAGCTCATGGAATTGTTGATCTTGTAGCGGTTGGATAAAACATAGCAGTGCCTCCTTAAGGGTTTAATAGAATATTAAACAGAAGAAATTCATAATCATCCGGTTAGGATCGATCTAAACCAGCCCATAATGGATAATTCAGCATGCCAACTATTAAACAACTTATTAGAAACCCAAGACAGCCAATCAGAAACCTTACAAAATCCCCCGCTCTTGGGGGATGCCCTCAGCGCCGAGGAACATGTACAAGGGTGTATGTGCGACTCGTTTCAATCATGGACTGAGACAAAACAAAAGAAAGAAAACAATTTTTTAAGTATCAATGATCAGTACCAGTGAATCGGATAGAATGGAAGAAGAAGAACTGCATTCACTAGCTAAAAAAAAGATATCTATCATATCTTTCTATTGTGTATGAAATTTATGGTTTCCACCGGCGCAAATTCAACCGCCTCAAATTTCCATTTAAGGTGAGAAAGAATTCCACATTGGTAACAAATAGTTATCCATTAAGCGGGGGAAATACTATAAAAAAAAGCGGAAAGATTATCTTTCGACTCTTGCAAGAACGGACTAACAGGGTCAGCTACCCCACCAATCTTCATAATTAAATACCGTTACTGTATAAGGTCTATCTCGTTATGAAAGACCTATTACTAGAAAATTCATGGGTAGAGCCGGAGAGTGGTAACTGTACAAGTTACCAATAGAATTGATTAAATGAAGGAAGTGGCTCCGGTGTATAGAGAGGGCCTCACCGTTTAAGAAGTAATCATAGAGACGACGGAACCCACAATTTCTTTATCTATTTACTACTTTATTTTTTTTTACTATTTTATTTCCAATGCCTCGAAAAAGGGTAAAAGCGTGGTCGGGAAGGTTAGAGTAGCAAAAGCCATTGGAATTTTGATTTTATAAATTGGAAGAGTCCGTTTTGTTATTAATAGACTAGGAAAGGGGAAAAGAATAACTGAAAGAAAGGAAATCGATTAGTTATTCATCAAAGTTTCATTTATTCAATGACCAGAATTAGACGAGGATATATAGCTCGGAGACGTAGAACAAAAATGCGTTTATTTGCATCAAGCTTTCGCGGGGCTCATTCAAGACTTAGTCGAACAATTACTCAACAGAAAATAAGAGCTTTGGTTTCGGCTCATCGTGATAGAGATAGGAAAAAAAGGGATTTTCGTCGTTTGTGGATCACTCGAATAAATGCAGTAATTCGCGGAAACAAGGTATCCTATATTTATAGTAGATTAATAAGCAATCTGTATAAGGCGCAGTTGGTTCTTAATCGTAAGATACTTGCACAAATAGCTATATCAAATAGGAATTGTCTTTATACGATTTCCAATGAGATTATAAAATAAGGAAATTGGAAGGAATCCATTATAATTTTTAAACGGAGTTCTCTGGAGAATGAACTCCGGGAAGGTAGAGTAGAAATAATATGATAAAATCGTCAAAATGAACGAACACGCTCAATAAAAAAAGATTGATTTTATTCTTCTTCCCCAATTCTTTTTTTTCTTACGACACAACTGCTTCTCGGATTTTTTGAACAAAACGTCCATCTGGGTTTGAGTTCGGATTGGAATTTTGATTTAATTGAAGAGTAAGCCTATTTTTTTCTGGTTCGAAGACCTGGAGTTCTAGTGGTCGACCCACTTCTTTCAAATTGTTTCTCATTATTAATAAAAGGTAACAAAGATAAAATACGAGCTTGTTTTATAGCAATAGTAATTAATCGTTGTTCTTTTAAGGTCAATCTATTCACCCGTCTAGATAATATTTTTCCTTGTTCACTAAGAAATCGACTAATTAAAGTCATGTTTCTATAATCAATCCGATCCCCCGATTGGATCGGGGGCAAACGCCTACGAAAAGATCGCTTGGATTTAAGAAAGAGTCGCTTGGTTTTATCCATAATTTGGTTTGTCTATATTTATTTATTTGTTTCTATTTAAATATATGAAATAATCTAGATATATATCTAGATTATTTTTTCATGTTCCTTGCAAGGGTGACACACAAGCACGCGGTTCGACTCTATCTATTTTTTTATCTCCCCATGAAGTGTATGTTTGTAACAATAGGGACAGAATTTTCTCAATTCCAATCGACTAGGTGTATTATGTCGATTCTTTTGAGTAATATATCTGGAAATACCCCTTGATTCCTTATTAACACCGTTTCGAACACAACTAGTACATTCCAAAATAACCCTTACTCGGACATCTTTACCCTTGGCCATGAACCTCCTTGGGGTTTTTGATTCATCCAACTTTTCTATTTTCCGACCCGAAACGAATAAGAAACAAGGGACAAAAAAATAGAAGTTGTTAACCACTCAAAATCCAATTCTGAAATAAAGATTTTATTGCTATCAATATAGTAAATATATAGGAAATAATAAGTAATACAAAAATTTCTAACTATATTGCTAATCACAGTACAGTATTTCATTTAAATATCGTGTAGTGTAGGCTACTCTTACCCTAGCCACATTTCCATTTCTGTTTTCCTTTCACTGTCTATTTTCTTTTAACTGGATAATTAATTTAATTGGAGCCTGAACCCGAGTTTCGCTGAAGTTGAAGACACATTTTTATTTCGCTTTCATCCTTTATTCTATCTATCTAATTGTAAAAAAAAAATAAAAGAGGGGAAAGAGAGATTAGTCACAAATACACAAATATTGGATTCTAGCTCTAATCTTCTTCACCCCGTTCCCGTTCAATAACTAGAATGAAAAAAAAGGAAATGTCAATGCGTCCGGGAATAAACGGTTGATTTCTATCAATAACCCTGCTAAAGACCCGAACCAGAGAGTACTTAGTACCGGTGCCACGGAAAGATATGTTTTTAGATCTCGCATTGAAAATCCTCCTTATTTTTTGTTTTTGTATTCCCTATTGGAATATATTATGGTAAGAGATGTATATGTAGTTAAAGGCCACTTGTATTTGTGCGCGGAATCCTTAATTCAAAAATTCAAATTGAAATGCGAAATGATTTGGTAGATAAGATTTTATTTTCTTTTTTTTTTTCTTAAAGCAGAAAAATGGGCCGCTTTACGCCTGAGAATTCCCAAGAAAAATACTAATTTATTATTATATGTTATATGATATGAGCCCAAAAACAAGAAAAGGCAAGATCCATTTTGCATATCAATAGAGGGAATAAAAAAATAAGGATGTGGAAAACAAGACGGGGATTCTTTACAATGATACTGTAGACCCATTGAAAGGGATGTAGCGCAGCTTGGTAGCGCGTTTGTTTTGGGTACAAAATGTCACGGGTTCAAATCCTGTCATCCCTACCAATTACCGCTCAGAGCAGGAGTAACACAAGATCCTTTTTTTTTTAGATCGATTTCTAATTTTGACATACAAAATCTTCCATTTTATTATATATGATAGTATACACATACAAGAATTGTTGGGGTAAAAAAAATCGACTTATTACTTATTTCCAGTCTTTTCCGTTGTGATAAGAAAGCGCTCTTAGTTCAGTTCGGTAGAACGTGGGTCTCCAAAACCCAATGTCGTAGGTTCAAATCCTACAGAGCGTGATTCCGCTCTTGTTGTCTTAGATCGAAAATCACACACGCTGAACTGAAATCATTGAACAGCAATCTGAATTTGACCCTGCCCTGACCTCCCCCTCGGATTAAATTAAAGAAAGGAGGGGGTCAGTTAAAAAAAGAGATGTTAATTAATCAAAGGTCCAACTGATCACCACGTCTGTATTGTAAATATGCAGTTACGAATAATCCAGCCAAAGTAATAGGAATTAGACCTAAGACGATTCCAAATAGAAAGACTTCAATCATTTTAATTTTATTTTTTTTTTGAAAGGTTAAAAAGAGGGGTAATATCTATCCCTAAATATTAATCCGTATTGCCTAGGAATCTCAATAACCAATAATTCGGAATTAACGTGGTACGGCAAGGAACTAGACAATATGTGGAATACCACAGAAAGATTTCTTTTTATGAATTATTCATTCAATTAATTTCAAATAAGTCCTATCTTACTCAGACCAAGAAATAGGGCCGAGGTTATAGTTAAAGCCGCTAGTAGAAAACCAAAATAACTAGTTATAGTAGGCATGACGGAGCTAAAGGAAATATGTTCTTTTTATACATATGTTTATAAAGCACTTCCCTAAGTTTCAACTTTTGAACGATACGAGGATAAGCAAAAATACCCTACCAATTGAAAGAATACCTTCAATTGCAAGTTTTTGATTCTTCAAGTATTCTAGAAGGTACTAACAAAAATGAGTGACAGGGATAGAAAAAGAAATCAATTCATCGTCTTTTACACCGACCCATCCCACGATTCCAAATCAACGGATTGAGTGGGCAACTCTTGAGTCAACTAATATTAAAATAATAATAAAAACTATGCCATCTAACTTCATTTCAA